CTGATCTTTCACTCTCGCGAAGAGAAGAAAAAGCTACTTCAATAGAGAAGTGAGAGCAGATAGGGGGAGGATGGGAAATCAGATTTATTTATAAAGGTTTCTTAAGACCTCTCCTTACCAGTCGATATACTTGCGTAACCTTGCTTCTTTGGGCACGAACGGTAGTAAGTCAGTTGCTAGTAAGTAAAGAATGGTCGGGGTGACCGATCCCAACTCTCCGTATTCTGTAGGCAGTTAGTTGCTGTCCGTACTCAGTCTCACTCTCCGTAGTCAGTAAAGTCACTCCGGGAGCAAACCTACTCGACCGTTAGGTACCGCCTCCGAATGAAGAAAGTTTTCTTTCTCAGAATCTTCTGGGCTGGGTCCCAGGTTTGAAATAGACTATCTCCTTCTTCGGATGTTATTTGTACATTTCTTTTCTTTCTACGGGATTTTACGTATTGTATTCTTTCTTCCAGTCTAAAGCCCGAAAGTCAGTCCTGCTGTTCAGTTCCAGGGAGAGAATGAAATAGCTGTAAGAATCTCTCTGGTGGACTGTTAGACGATAATCAGTCGTCTACCAAGGAACTACCACTATCAGACTCCACGGCCCCAGCTTGACTAATCTGGGTAAAGGGGCATAAAGCTCAACCTGAGACAACTCGACGACCCAATCATACACGCGAAACATAAGACCAAACCGAAAAGTAGATAAGTCTACCTCCGGAGAGTGCCACGTTCGAATGTAGATAGGAGCGTCGACGAAGTCGGATATGCAAACATCTGGAGCAAGAGCAAGGCTACAATACCACTTGGGGTACTGCTGATACTGATCCATCCAACCACGGAATAAAGACCACTCAAGGAAGTCTTTCATTCCAGGGTACGGAAAGGCAGCATCTGGAGGCATCAAAGGATCCTTCGGAATCAAATCTTCCCGAAGCCTTTCGATTACTCTTCCAATCACATAAGGTGATGGAACAGCGCCTAAAGAGACCGCAAGCCATAGCGTACACGGCAATAAACCGTAGTACCTCATCACCAGCAAACGTCTCCAACGCTTTCCGTGTTTAGACGAGCTGAGGGAGACATAGGAAGGAACTTCGGTTTAACGACTTGCCCTTTTCAATTAAAGTCTTCTTTCTATCTAGGCCCGTGATTGGTCGTTCATCACGGAGCTGTTACGATCACCTCCTCCAAGACCGGGCTTCCTTGAATTCTGAGCTTGCCCTTGAACCCAGGGATTCCGTGAAATTGGATATTAGTTATGCAACATAACCAGTACCGACTTCTCCCTTTCCGGTCTGGTGATGTCGGGGGATTGCCTACTCTATATGACGTACCAGGTACCGCTCCTCATATTACTAAGGAGAGCTCTTTATCCCCATAACCTCCATTCATTGTTGGACTCCGCATTGGCGATACCCTGAGATCTAGCGGCTTGCTTCTTTCTTGCTTGCTTCATGCTGGAACGAGTGCTTACAGAGCACCTCTTCAGAACTCTATACCCGGAGAACTACATTAATGGGTTGGTTGCTTAGCAGCTGTGAACAAGACAGATCGGATAAGGGGAGTTCTCTCTCTAATGGAGATCAGCTTGATGGAATAGAGAAAGAGAATCTGATAACCCGGGTTTAATAAAGAAGAGAATGTTTCCGCGTATCTGTTCCTTCGGACTGTGTACAACATTGGACGTCGATCCGGATGGGTTTTCTTTGCACTGTATCTTAAGCAGTGTTCAGTGAGTCTGAAGTTGATGTACGGGGGGCATTTTCCTTATAATTCAGATTAACGTCCTTTGCTACGCTTACTCCTGCTCTTATTGGAATCTAAGCCTATATAGAGAAGATATATGTCAAATAGCTTCTTCGAAGCATTCTTACTAATACCGGGGATTCTCCAAAAGTCACTTTCACACTGTAGATTCGCCAACTACCGATGGGGATCGACACTACTTCCAACACTAAGATTTGGCTTAGACTAAAGCTACGATCAACATTCGAAACGAGAAAACTACTATTACTCGAACGCGTACTACTGCCGCCCCTGTCTTACCTCCTCCTCCGGTCTAAGAAAAAGAGAGCTAACACGTACTACCAATAAGATAATTAGACTTTCGCTAGGCGCTGAAAGCCCTCCTCTACCGGCTGCAGACTCTGTCTTAGTGTTTCCCTTCGGTAAGGAATAAGAGTCCTAACACCTGCTAACAAGAAGATTTATTATCTATTATCACTACAGGGCGCCGTCCTTGGTAACGCAGCAGACAGTTCCTTTAGTGCATTATACCTGGAAAATTCGACCGGAGGTGCTTTCAGGAGTCTTAGTTCCAGGAATAATGAATCAAAAACAAACACTGCCGATTCCCCTTTAAGCAGCTACCTTTAAGCCACTCTAGTTTCAGTTTTCACTTTAACATTTAACAGTAGTTAACCCTTTTATTTTCTAGGAAGGACGCCTAAAAAAAAGGAAAAGAAAGAAAAAGAAGACAGACCCATGCAAGCCTAAGCCTATAAGGCTCTAGCTCTACCTTCTGTTCTGTTGCATTATCCGCCCAACTCCACATCACCAAGAGCCACCCTTACGAACTTATTTTATGCCCGGAACCCTATCTCAAGTTGGTAGCATGTCTCAGCGCCTCTCCTTCTTTGTGCATCCCAAGCTGCTGACTTTCCCTTCTCCTATTAACTAAAAAAGCATTCCAACTCAGTTTCAGTTGAATTGGTTGAATTAGATCGATCCTCTTCCCGAGCGAGTCCTTAACATGTGGATTGACCGACAATGGATATGATATGTTTCGGCCGGGGATCCCTGTTAGTGCGAGTTCCTTATGACTTGACTGCTCCTCTAATTGAACAGCGCCTTGGGATAGCAAGAAAGCTCAATAAATCTTTCCCAGCATAAGGGGAGATTGCAATCCATTCGTCCCGTCCTAAGAAGGTCAGGTTCGAGTGCGGCCTTTTTCAAGGATAGTGTATCCTCTTCTTTCAATAATCAAGATTAAGCTTACTTGATAGAGGCACAAAGGACTCAGTCTTGTAATATGGAATGGAAGATCAGTTGAAGAATAAAGGTAAGCCGAGCGTTAGGGCGGCTAGTTTTCTCCGTTAAAGCTTAAAACAAGGCATAGGTAGATATATACTATAGTTTAACCTGCCATGCCAGGGAATTTTGAATTTCCCTTAGTGTGAAAGGATGAGTTCTCTATCTCACTTCTCTATTGAAGTTCCTTTCTCTTCTCCTGTGACCTACCTTTAAGACAGCAAATAAAGGCTCGTTAGCTATAGGCTTGAGCAGAGATTCTCGCAGCAGCACCCCGAGGCAGAAGTCACTTCACTTGAGCTAGGGCAAGATTAAGAAATCATATTCTATTGCAGAGAGGGAATAGTTTGAGTCATTGAATTACGATAGGAATCCGCCTTCTTCTTTACCGGTAGGAGAGTTCAGTTCAAAATCCCTATTTCAACTTCAAAGACATACAGACTGGCAATGATTCGAACTTCTTATTCTGAGTAGCCTTTCCCTATACCTGTTTTCTTTCCTCGGGACTATAGGATTTATAGCTGCTCAGTCCGTTGACGGTAGGAATTGCTATTCACTATTCAGTCAGGAATGGAGTTGAGGGGTTACCGATCCAATCCTATCTTCTAGACTAACTAATAGTAGCTAAATACACTCCCTTTCACTTACTAAGACACTAGGCAATGGGCCCGCATACACAGTTCCTCGCTGACACCTTAAGCTAAAACAAAAGAAGAAACAGACCTTTCACCGAAACACGGAGAATATGATTAAGGAGATAGTTAGTCAGATCTGACCCTACCAATAAACGATACGGGAGGAACTTAAATAAAGAAGAAAGAAAAGACGTGAGAAAGGAAAGCGCATACACCTCACATACACTGCAAAGATAGCAACGAATGCAAAGCTGCGAATCCTTAGACCGCTAGCTAACAGACTACCCACAAGGAAGGATTGTTGACAGGCTGATAGGATTGGACTCGCTGAGAGAAGATAAAGCTAATGGGTTATAATTCATTCTTTTTTCCTCTAACCTTACAGTAGGAAGAAAGCTACAATCCACCGTTCTCTCCTCGCTAACCTTGAGGAAGCCTGGGAAGACATAAAAAGAAAGCCATATGAGTCAATTCCCAATAGACAAAGAAAGACAGAGGACGATCTAGGAGATACAAATAGTATATACATATCTAGAGCTAATCATAGGATGTCCTAAACCGAAGCAAGAAGAAAAGAGGAAATAGCGTAGAGTGATGACTGCACTTCGAGTGAGACAGCAGCAGTTGCCGATGGTGAGACAGTCTAAGCCACTCCTCCCACACCAGAAGTCTTTCCTGTAATAGCCGATGGTTGAACTGAGCAAAAGAGACCTGATGCCATTTGCAATAGCAGTCTCTTTTTTTTTTTTGTAGTACAAGTACTAGGTGAAAGAGAGGGTCGACCGAAGAAGGTTCAACTAGCGCTTAGAGTTCGGTGCAAGGATCAACTCCGTACAGAAGTCGCTCCTGGAAATATCGGGCTCCTTACGACTGATTGAATAAGTCATATATTCTAAATAGCAGTTACATGTCCTTAATAGTAGCTTCATTCAATCATCGGTACATATCATATACCGGTCCCAAACATTCATTCTTATGCTCAAGATTATTTCCCAGTTAGTATCAGATGATCGGTCTCTAGTACTCGTTCAATGCACTTGCTATACCTTTCCATAGGGGGTCTTAGAAGTGGGTCCCGCTCTCGGAACCAAAACGATAGCAAACTCTACTACTCACTCAAGAGGCATCGGTAATTCCTCCGGGAACATATCTGGGAATCCTGAATTATATAAGCATCTTATAGTGCTCGAGTTTCCACCGTAAGATCGCGCACTGAAGTTAGAAATCCTTGTCATCCTTTCCTCAACAACTGAGTAGCCCTGAGTGTCCATAAGGCACGAGGCAATTACAATATAGCGCCTTGGAGATTCAACTTAGACTGTGTAGAACTACGGAAGTCAACTCTCC